GCCCAGAAAATCAAGAAAATTATTGGATAATTGGTTTATATGAATCCTATCCGGTTGAGACCAAAAGTAAAAACGACATTCCCATAAATTTACAAGGTAATATTTCCATTTCTTCATCAGAAGGGGAGTTCCTTTTGAAGACATAATGGATTTTCCTTGATATCTGAAATAATGCATGAAAGGATCCTTGAACAACCACGGGATGGTATGAAAATCATTATGAAAAACTACTAAAAAATGTTCTATTTTTCCATAAAAATGTGTTCGATCAAGAAAAGCTCTAGAAGATGTTGATCGTAAATGAGAAGATTGTTTACGGAGAAAAACTAATATGGATTCCGATTCATATACATAAAAATTATATAGGAACAGGAATAATCTTTGATTCTCTTTTGAAAAAAATAAATTTATTTTCGTTTTTTGAGTAATAAGACTATTCCAATTATGATACTCGTAGAGAAAGAATCTCAATAAGTGTAAAAAGGGGGCATCTTGTATCCAACAGCGAAGGGTTTGAACCAATAATTCCAGATGTATAGGATGGGGTATTAGTATATCTAATACATGATTTAAATGTGATAATTTTTCCTCTAAAAAGGGAAATATGGAATGAATTGATCGTAAATTAAAAGATTTGGCTATTTCTGTACCTTCTAGGGAAGATACTACTCGCAGTGAGAATGGAATTTCCACAATGATTGCAAACCCCTCTGATATCATTTGAGAATAAAAATTTTTATTATGCCCAACAAATTTATTTTGATTAGAATCATTAGCCAAAATCAAAAAATGTTTCTGTTGATACATTCGAGTAATTAAACGTTTAACAATTAGGGAACTATATTTATTGTCATAACCTAAATTTTCCATCGGCTCATAAAGAATCGATTTATTTAACCCATGATCATGAGCAAGTGCATAAATGTATTCCTGAAAGAGAAGTGGATATAGGAAGTCTCGTTCTCTAGATCTATCTATCTTTAAATATCTTTGTAATTCCTCCATTTTTAATTCGATTTAAACTAAAGCAGGGGATTTCTTGGGCCATCAAATGATACATAGTACGATACAGTCAAAACAAGGTATCAAAGTCATATAGTAAGAAAAGAATACATACCTTGTCGATGATTAATCAACGGATTCTCTCTTTTTCCATCCCATCCAATTTTTGTTCGTTATAAGATACCGAGATGGTTAGAAATCCTTTATTTTTGCAACCCGATCGCTCTTTTGACTTTAGATTATGTTTCTCAATATACTGTTTCTTCTACACATTTGTCTCCACTCAGGGATATATTTAATAGTTAGGATTCATAAAAAAAGTGGCGAATCCACTTATTATTTAAGGTTATTTCATAACCTTTTCCCGCACCAGGGACTAATATATTTCTAACGTATAATTAGATCGGGAATTATTCTAATTTAAGAACAGAAGCTCGTTGCTTTTTTTGTTTCCCAATAATTTGAGCCTTTCGGCTCTATCCATTTATTCACTTGATCCAACCATGAATTGATTTTTTGTGCCGCTCTAAGAATTACAAAGAATATTTTGTACCGATCTCGTAAGAATTAAGTACTCTTATCTTAGAGTTATTTATTGATACGACATGCTGTTTTTTCCATTCGTTCCCTCTCAGGATCAGTCGTGGTCTTACAAACTTCTACCAGCGGTATGGACGAATCCGTTGCTTCATCCAAATGTGTAAAAAATTCTAGCCGCACTTAAAAGCCGAGTACTCTACCGTTGAGTTAGCAACCCAAAAATGGAATTATGGTGTGTAGATACGATCGGAATAAAAAAAAGAGATTGGATTGCACAACCCCAGCAAAAAAATATTTTTTTTAATGAACAGATCTAATTAAAATATAAGAAATTCCCAGCCAGATAAAGAAAAATATATAAAAAATTATGTATGGATCGCCCCTTTTTTCTTTTTTTTCTTTTATTTGTTTATTCAGAAGAGACTTGTTTCAATCGAATCCAAGGAACCCATCACTTACATAAAGTAAAAAAGCTTATAGGGCGGGGATAAATAGATCCATTTATCCACGATCAATTATATTTGTTCAATACACTATTGTCAATATGAACGTTGAGAAGAAACAAAAAATTCAAATAATAATAAGGACTTGTGTTGGATTGGCACTTCATAGATAACCTGGATTACATTCATTACATTACATAGAGAATAAAGTGTATAAAATAGAAAAAAAGAAATAAGGAAGAATAAAATCTCGGGTTTATTGAATATCCATAAAACTACAATAAGAAAGCTCGTCCCATTTTTTTTAGTGGAGTATCACCACACCAAAAACCACCCGATTGAGGATAATCCCATAATTTTTTTATTCGGTTAGTTCAGATATTTAAACAACCTCCTTTCTACCCCTCTCAGATCATCTCTCATATTGCATATCATATAATAAATTAAATCCATTTTTTAGTTATTTATATAAATAATTAAATTCCTCATTTTCATTTTTTTATATTTTTTGATTTCGTGTAATTAAGCGAAGTTCCTTAAATATCTCTGCCTTCTTTGAAATATCATGGACGGTTCCCGTAGGTTGAGCGCCTTTTTCAAGGAAATATAGAATAGCAGGAACATTTGAATAGGTTTGATTCTTTATTGGATCGTAAAAACCCACTTTCCGAAGATCTCTTCCTTCTCTTCGAGACCGAACATCAATTGCAACGATTCGATAGATGGCTCAGTGGGATAGATATAGATCAACAATTCCCCCCTTAGAAACGTATAGGAGGCTTTCTCCTCGTACGGCTCGAGAAAGAATGATTCTAATTTATGTCATAATATATAACTAGAGTGGCAAATGGATTCATAAAATCATAAATTCAATTAAACTATGATTTTAGATTTTATTCATTTTTTGATTCTTCACTTCCCGAAAAAACCGAAAAGAATAAAATCATTCGTACTTATAACTCAAGTTGGATAGGATAATTCTCAAAGAGTTCAAAGGAAAATCTTGAGTCCTTAGCATTTTATTTATTGAGCTGTCTTTAACCCATTTTTTTGTCTCATTTTAGAATCCATTTTGTTATTCCTTATTTTATTCTGCTCAAGTTGTTGAGACAATTGAAAATGGCGTTTTCTTGTTCCAAGATCGTTTATCTTTGTTTTTGAATCATTGGGTTTAGACATTACTTCGGTGATCCTTAATCATTTCAAAATGGCAGCAACATACCTTTTGTGATTTATTGACTATCGAAAAATCATATGAATGGTTGATTCCCGTGTGATACACTTTTGGTCGAAATAGTTTTCCCAATTTCAACAAAAGTTTCAAATCCAAAAGGAAATTTTGTTAGAATGGAATCTTTTCCATTTATATATCGAAGATATGCTTACGAAGTTGTTCCAACTTATTAATTGACATTAACCCTAGATCCTTACCTCTGAGAAATTCATCTTTTCTGCTCGAGCTCCATCGCGTACCATTTACTTTAACTCACAACCCAACCAAATGGGAGTTCTAGTAGAACAGAACAAACGATGTCAAGCCAAGAGCACCTCATAATTCCTATATAATATAAAAAATGGTGGATGTAAGAATCCACAACCGATCATGTCCTTCAAGTCGCACGTTGCTTTCTACCACATCGTTTTAAACGAAGTTTTACCATAACATTCCTCTAGTTTGGAACCGGTATGGAATTGATTCAATATGGAATCATGAATAATCATTGGCTCAATCGATACATACATAATAATACAGAACTTTATTTTTTTATTATGTATGGGTATTTTTTCTGGAGAAGTCTCAACAAGAATTTAAGTTTATTAACCCCATATTACATATAAATTATGAATTAAACAATTTATAAAGAATACAAATAAATAAGAATACAAATAAATGAATTCTTCTTGCAATCTGCATCGTCAACAGATTGTTCAAGACAGATCAATCATGAAAAATCCAATTCTTTTTTTTATCGAACAATTAAACTAAATGAAGGGTCTTTAATCGGGTTTCCAATACCGGAACAGAATGAATATACTAATTAACCAAATAGGCTAGTCCAATGACCGGGGAGGGGGAAGTTGCTCGATAGGAATAGATTCCAAAATTTCACACTTCTTCGAATACCAAGGAGAATTATTAAAATTTTGGAATTTTTAAAATGTACTACTTCGACATCATTATCATTTATTTGAATCAAGTTTTCCCGTAAAAACCCAATTGAATCATCAATGATTTCACCCAGCTAGATAGATAAAAAAAGGATCCGCTTACAGTATGCTGGACAATCTTGTATAAGCGAAAAGACAAACAGTTGCATACTTTTTTTTTACTTGTTTTGTTCCTATTTTTATCCCAAACAAGTTTTGGGAGCCTTCATCCCAGTGATGTAATTAAATTAGTACCAAGACAAGAACTCCCTACTGTTCAGAATTCAGCATCAAACATAGAATTAGTTACCCCATTTTTTTCTTTAGAGATCAAAGAATCTAAATATAAAAGAAATTAAGGAATATGGGGATTTTCACATTTCGATTCAGAATGCAGCATTTCATTGATAATTCAATTAAATGAATTATAGGATGTAAAGTTTTCTAAGTAACTAACTTCAATATGAAGTTGAGCAAGCCGTGCATACACAGGACAGCCCGTCCTGTTTTCTTTTTTAATTATACATTAATCCATATTACTATCCCACCCGGATCAAAAATTTATTCTGTATGTCATCGGCACTCAATTCGTTTTATGAGAAAGAAAGTAAAAGATATTCTTCTTTTATGAATCATTAGAAATCGGAAACAAGGAACTATTAAATAAACATTACACTCTTAAACAGAAGATTTTTAATAGAACAAAAAAATCTTTATTCTGATAGAATTGGAGGGCCCTGGGACGGAAGGATTCGAACCTCCGAGTCGCGGGACCAAAACCCGTTGCCTTACCACTTGGCCACGCCCCATTTAGATTTCTATTCAACACTAATAAACACTAATATAGGTATTGGTTGTTCGTCAATTCCCGCCCAAATATCTATGGAATCCGTTCGAGTGTTGCTAAGATTTAACACGTGTAGTTGTAAAATTTAACTTAATTTATTGATCATTACATATAATTCAATTAAGATATTGTATGAAAGTATGATTCCTTCTATTTTCGTTTGAGAATTTAAGGATTTTTGATTGGGTTAGTCAAAGAAAAAGAAGGATTTTTTGGTCTATTTTAACTTTCTTTATTTTTACCTTATACCGATAACTCAATCAAAATACAATTATCTCCAAGAATGAAACATTTGTTATGCTTAATATCTTTAATTTGATCTGTATCTATCTTAATTCTATACTTCATTCGAGTCATTTTTTCTTTGCCAAATTGCCCGAGGCTTACGCTTTTTTCAATCCAATCGTAGATGTTATGCCAGTCATACCTTTGTTCTTTTTTCTCTTAGCCTTTGTTTGGCAAGCTGCTGTAAGTTTTCGATGAGATCCTTAATACTGTGCTACAAACATTCATGATTTATTAAAAAAAAAAAAGATTCTAAAAATCAATTGATAAGATCAGATAAGTCTTACATTATGAACCCTCAATTCAAACATGAAAATTCTTGGATAAGCGCGATGAATCCAGATCACCGCATTTACTCATTCTGACCTTCTACTTCCAGTGAACAAGGACCCTATCGTAATCGTAGGGTCCCCGCAATAACTAATTGTGCGCATGAAAGATAATTTTCATACCGAAAGAGCCTTAATTACAAATTACAAAAGAATTTCCGAAAATTCCTTTCTTTTATAGAAACCACTTTATTTCTTGGTTTGGTGTCAAAATGGAATATGTGGTATAAAAATGGATAATCTATTCCCTTTTTACCAAAAATGATCTTATCTTGGAGATTTTGTAATGCTTACTCTCAAACTCTTCGTTTACACAGTGGTGATATTCTTTGTTTCTCTCTTCATCTTCGGATTCCTATCTAATGATCCAGGACGTAATCCTGGACGTGAGGAATAGGAATAAAAAAAAAAAAAGGGATTTTTTGTTGCTTGATTTCTTAATTTTCTTATGATGACTTGAAATAAAATCTCGAGTCATCATAAGAAACGGAAAGAGAGGGATTCGAACCCTCGGTACGAATAACTCGTACAACGGATTAGCAATCCGACGCTTTAGTCCACTCAGCCATCTCTCCCAATTGAACAAAGGATAATTACTATGTTATACATTAAGTAACGAAAAAGTCTTTATTTATCTTTATTCTATAGATTTTGTATCTGTATCCATAATCTATAGAATAAAGATAACAGATACAAAAGATACAAATTTTATCCGTTTTTCAGTAATAAAATTAGAATTACATTTAGATAAGGGAATACCCACAAAAGTAGAAGTAAAGAATACCTCTTTGATTTCGTACAAAAGCTTCTTTTATTCCCCGGCCTGGCCTGGTTAGTACCCTGGTCAGCACCTAGCCAGACCATTTGTTGTTTTGTTCCAATGAATCATAAATGAAATTATTTCTCTGATTTTAAAACAAAAATAAATGGAATCAACGACAATACGTATGGGGGCTGTTTTTATTCCTATATTATAGGGTATAAGTGCCATTTCTTATTATTTTCTTTCTTACTTTTCTTTTATCGATTTAGATTAGAAGAAAAAAAATATATATATAACTAACTGTGGATTCTTGCAAATGTCTTTTTATGTTCTGACTTCAATGGTTCTTTCGGACCACACCTCACACCTGTCACTAAATAACTCACCCAGGGTATAACTCATTATTTCAGCTTTCCTTTGCCTATCTCATCAAGTTCCCCCCGAAAAACACGTCAAGATTCTAATTTCATTATTTTGTTTTGATACTATCTTGATTTTGATACTATCTTGATTACGTATGATCCTCTTGTTCGACAAATGGTCCATTCATATACAATAATCATATTGTAGCGGGTATAGTTTAGTGGTAAAAGTGTGATTCGTTCTATTAACAACTTAAATAGTTAAGGGGTCCTTCGGTTTTATTCATATTCCGATAAAAAACTTTATTTCTTAGAAAGGATTTAATCCTTTACCTCTCAATAAACAATTTGAGGAAGAATATACATTCTCGTGATTTGTATCCAAGGGTCAATTATAAATGGAAAAAAAAAAAAATTGGATTATGGAATCGCGAAGCATAATTTTTTTGAGTTGGATAAAGACTTCCAATTGAATGAGTATGAGTAAAGAATCCATGGAAGGAGATACTCAAAGTATTTTTTTTTCTAATCGTAACTAGATCTTCCATTTTTTTTGAGGGGCGATTGAAGCGAAATAGCTATTAAAATTAAACGATGACTTTGGTTTACTAAAGCCATCGACATATTGTTTCAGCTCGGTGGAAACACAATAATTTTCCTCAGGATTCGCACAAGTAGAAATAAAGAACGAAGTAACTAGAATAGAAGGATTTTAAAAATTCAACTCTTCTAGAGGGATCATCTAAAAAGCCAGTTGTTTTGGATGCATTCAGGCAGAAAA